TTTTATACTAGTATTAAAAATAACGGTTTATAGAGTTGATATTATAACACTGGCTTCCTTTTAACTATATAAATAATTTATATTAATTTAAACATTTATTATCTAATATATTTATAAAAAATGGGTACTTATTTATAGACCAAATAGTCTTATATTTAAAAAAGAAAAATATTTATATATATATAAATAATTTATATTAAATATATATAATTATATTAATTATAATATATACATATAATTATATATAAATAATTTATATAAATTATATATTAATAAATATATATATATATATATATATATATACTTAAATTAATTAATGTAATATATAATTAATAATAATAATTTTTATATAAATAAATAATATAATTAATTAATTTATATTTATAATAAATAATTAATTATTTTTATAAATTAATTAATAAAAAAAAAAAAAAATAGGGGTAATTTAATGGGGAGAATTGTACTAAAATTATTTATTAATTTTTAATTATTATAATAATAAAATTTTATATTAATTTAAATATTTTTTATATTATTATATAATAAATTTAAATAAATTTATTATTACAAAATTTAAGTTATTAATATTATTTTATTCTAGTTAAATATTTTATTTATATTTTATTTTACATGTAAATTTTTGTGTGAATTATTATTAATTTTAAAAATAAATAATTATAAATTATTCGCAGTAATTAATATTAATTATAAAAGAAATTTTGAATTAGTAATAATATATAGTATTGGTAAAATTTGTGCCAGCTACTGCGGTTATACAAATGATGCAAATAAAAATTTTTAGTATTAGTTAAATTGTATTTATTTAATATATTTATAAATTTATTAGGTGAAATTTTTAAATTTATTTATTATTAATTATTAATTAATTTAAGCTATAAAAATTTTATAATAAACTAGGATTAGATACCCTATTATTAAAATTAAATAATTAAAATGCTAAAGTAGTATTAGTTATATTCTTAAAATTTAAAGAATTTGGCGGTGTTTTAGTCTATTTAGAGGAATCTGTTCTGTTATTGATAATCCACGTTGGACCTAACTTAATTTTGTTTTCAATTTGTATATCGCCGTCATCAGAATATATTATAAGATTAATAATTTTCTAAATATTTTATTAAATAAAATGTCAGGTCAAGGTGCAGTTTATGGTTAAGTAGAAATGGATTACAATAAAATTATTTAAACGAATTATTTTTTGAAATAAAAATATGAAGGTGGATTTAATAGTAATATAAAATAGATTATTTATATGATTAAAGCTCTAAAACATGCACACATCGCCCGTCGCTCTCATTTTTAAAATGAGATAAGTCGTAACATAGTAGATGTACTGGAAAGTGTATCTAGAATGACAATTTAAAGCTTAATTAGTAAAGCATTTCATTTACATTGAAAAGAAATTTGTGCAATTCAATTTAAATTGATAATATTTATTTATTAATTTGTTTTTTTTTATTAATTATTAATAAAAATAATTTTAATTATTTTAGTTTTAGTAATGTATAATGAATCAATAATTTTAATTATAGTGTATTAGTATTGTAAAAGAATATTGAAATAATTTGAAAAATTTTTATTTTAAAAGAAAATTTTATTTATTGTACCTTGTGTATCAGGGTTTATTAAATAATAAATTATTATATTAATTTTTCTCGAATTTTAAAGATTTAATTGTATAAAAAAGTTATTGTAGAATAACTATTTTAAATATATAATTAGAAATGAAATGTTAATCGTTTTAAAATATATCTAGTTTTTTAAGAAATAAATTTAATTTAGTTTATTTATTTTATTAATTTAATTTTTTTAATTTAATAAATGAATATGATAATATTTTAAGGGATAAGCTTTAAAATAAATTTTTATATTTTTAATAATTAAAGATTGCGACCTCGATGTTGGATTAAGAGTTATTTTTAGGTGTAGAAGTTTAAAGTTTAGGTCTGTTCGACCTTTGAATTCTAATTATTTATTTTTAAATTAAATTTTTTATTAAAATATAATTTTTAATTAGTTAAAATTATAAATTATGATAAAATTAGTATATAAATTTATATAAAATAATTAATTTGATAGGTTTAAATGAAGAATTCGGCAAATTAAATATGTTCACCTGTTTAACAAAAACATGTCTTTTTGATTTTTATATAAAGTCTAGCCTGCCCACTGAAACTTAAAGGGCCGCGGTATTTTGACCGTGCGAAGGTAGCATAATCAATAGTCTTTTAATTGAAGGCTGGTATGAATGGTTGAATGAGATATATACTGTTTTTTTTAAATTTTTATAGAACTTTATTTTTTAATTAAAAAGTTAAAATATAATTAAAGGACGAGAAGACCCTATAGATCTTTATTTTTATAAATTATAAATTATAAAGAATATTAAAATTTATATTTTTGATAAAATTTTACTGGGGTGGTATTAAAATTTAATAAACTTTTATTTATTATTTACATTGATTTATGAGTTTTAGATCCTATATTATGGATTAAAAAATTAAGTTACCTTAGGGATAACAGCGTAATTTTTTTAGAGAGTTCATATCGATAAAAAAGATTGCGACCTCGATGTTGGATTAAGAGTTATTTTTAGGTGTAGAAGTTTAAAGTTTAGGTCTGTTCGACCTTTGAATTCTTACATGATCTGAGTTCAAACCGGCGTAAGCCAGGTTGGTTTCTATCCTTAATTAATTATTATATTGTAGTACGAAAGGACCTAATATAAAAAATATAATTTTAATTTATTTGAAAATTAATAATTTTGTTTACTATTTTGGCAGATTAGTGCAATAAATTTAGAATTTATAAATATAATTTTTAATTATAAATAGTATTGTTTATATATGATTTAATTTTACCTTTAATTGGAAGATTATTATTAGTTATTTGTGTTATAGTAGGGGTTGCTTTTTTAACTTTACTTGAGCGTAAAGTTTTAGGCTATATTCAAATTCGTAAAGGACCAAATAAAGTTGGGTTTAACGGATTGTTACAACCTTTTAGTGATGCTGTAAAATTATTTACTAAAGAACAAACATACCCTTTAGTGTCTAATTATATTTCTTATTATTTTTCTCCAGTATTTTCATTGTTTTTATCTTTATTAATTTGAATATGTATTCCTTATTTAATTAAATTGTATTCTTTTAATTTAGGAGTACTATTTTTTTTATGTTGTACTAGATTAGGGGTATATACTGTTATAATTGCTGGTTGATCTTCAAATTCAAATTATGCTTTATTAGGAGGGTTACGGGCTGTAGCTCAAACAATTTCTTATGAAGTTAGTTTAGCTTTAATTTTATTAAGCTTTATTTTTTTAATTGGTAATTATAATTTTATAAATTTTTATAATTATCAATCTTATATTTGATTTATTTTTTTTTGTTTTCCTTTAGGACTAGTTTGATTAGCTTCTTGTTTAGCTGAAACTAATCGTACGCCTTTTGATTTTGCAGAAGGAGAGTCAGAATTAGTTTCTGGGTTTAATGTTGAATATAGAAGAGGAGGATTTGCATTAATTTTTTTAGCTGAGTATTCAAGAATTTTATTTATGAGAATATTATTTGTTGTTATTTTTTTAGGAGGGGATATTTATAGATTATTATTTTTTTTTAAATTAACTTTTATTTCATTTATCTTTATTTGAGTTCGAGGGACTTTGCCTCGATTCCGATATGATAAATTAATATATTTAGCATGAAAAAGTTTTTTGCCTCTTTCTTTAAATTATTTGTTTTTTTTTGTAGGGTTTAAAATTTTTTTAATTTCTTTATTATTTTAATGAATAATTTTTAGTATAAATTAATAGAAGAGTTTACTTCTTTCTTATGTTTTCAAGACATATGCTATAAAAGCTTATTAATTAATTAATTTAATAATTTATCTCAATATTTAGCTACTAAAGGATTAATAATAAAGTATGAAAAATATAAAACTGTAAGAATTTGACCAGTTAAAATATATGGGTCTTCTACAGGTCGAGCTCCAATTCAAGTTAATAATGATGCAACAATTACTATATTTCAGTATAAAATTTGATTTAGTGGATAAAATTGTAATCCTCGGAATTTACTTGAATGAGTAAAAGGTAAAATTAATAAAATTGCAATAGATAAAACTAAAGCAATTACTCCCCCTAATTTATTAGGAATTGATCGTAAAATAGCATAAGCAAATAAAAAATATCATTCAGGTTGAATATGAACTGGAGTAACTAGAGGATTAGCGGGAATAAAATTTTCTGGGTCTATTAGTAAGTAATTAAATTTTCAAATAAATGCTACTAAAATTCATAAAAATACAATAAATCCAAAAATATCCTTATAAATAAAATAAGGATGAAAAGGAATTTTATCAACATTTCTATTTAATCCAAGAGGGTTATTTGATCCTGTTTGATGTAAAAATAATAAATGAATTATTATTAATGCTAGAATAATAAATGGAAAAATAAAATGAAATGTAAAAAATCGAGTTAAGGTAGCATTATCAACAGCAAACCCTCCTCAAATTCATTGTACTAAATCTATTCCTAAATAAGGAACAGCTGATAATAAATTAGTAATTACTGTAGCTCCTCAAAAAGATATTTGTCCTCAAGGTAAAACATATCCTAAGAATCCTGTTGCTATTGTTAAAAATAAAATAATTACTCCAGTATTTCATGTTATGTGATATAAATATGATTCATAATATACTCCTCGTCCGACATGAATAAATAAACAAGCAAAAAAAAATGAAGCACCATTTGCATGGCAAATTCGTAAGAACCATCCATTATTTACGTCTCGACAAATATGATTAACTCTATTAAAAGCAGTTTCAATATCAGCAGCATAATGTATGGCTAAAAATAATCCTGTTAAAATTTGAATTATTAAACATAATCCTAATAATGATCCAAAATTTCATCATGCTGAAATATTAGACGGGGCTGGTAGATCTACTAATGCATTATTAGCAATACTAATTAAAGGGTGATTTTTTCGAATTGGTTTAAACATTAATTTATTGGTCGTAAAGGACCATAAAATTTTTTAGTAATTTTTACAGTTACTAATAAAGTTAAAAATAAATAGTTAATTAAAAGTAATGTAATTAAATTAGTTGGAAAATTATATATTTTATTTAATGATAAAATATTTTCGTTAATTAAATTATTTATGTTAGATAATTTTTCTATTTCTATATTTGTAATAAATTGTTCAATTAGAGATTTATCAATAAAAAAAAATAAAATACTAAAAATAGAAAAAATAATTAAACTAATTATTGTTAATCTAAATGATATAGAAAATATTTCATTTGAAGATAAAGATGTTACATAGATAAATAAAATTAATATTCCTCCTAAAAAAATTAAAAATAATACATATGAAAATCAAAATGTTTTTACATAGATTCTAGTAATTAAACAAGTTAAAAAAGTTTGAATTAATAATATTAATCCTATTGATAAGGGATGTTTTATTTGTATAAAAATAAATCTTATAATTAAACATAATGTTATAATAATTAATTTTGTGATATCAAGAAATAGTTTATTTAAAATATTAACTTTGGGAGTTAGTGAAAAAGAGATTTCTTTTTTCTTGAAGTTTAAAAAGAATTATATCTTAATTTTAGTTTACAAGACTAATGTTTTATGTTAAACTATTTAAACTAATAAAATTAATGGCAAATATATATTTATTATTTATTTTATCAATAATTATATTTATTTTTGGGTGTTTGGTATTTGTATCTAATCGAAAACATTTATTATCTACTTTATTAAGATTAGAATTTATAGTATTAAGATTATTTATTTTTTTATTTTTTTATTTAAATTTTATAAATTATGAACTTTATTTTAGAATATTTTTTTTAACTTTTTGTGTGTGTGAAGGGGTTTTAGGTCTTTCAATTTTAGTTTCAATAATTCGAACTCATGGTAATGATTATTTTCAAAGATTTTCTATTTTACAATGTTAAAGTTTGTATTTATATTAATTTTTATAGTTCCTCTTTCTTTTTTAAAAAGTAATTATTGAACGGTTCAAAATTTATTATTTTTTTTTACTTTTCTTTTTATAATTAACTTTAGTTCTTTAAATTATTTCAATTATATTTCTTATTATTTTGGGTTGGATATAATTTCGTTTGGATTAATTTTATTAAGATTTTGAATTTGTGGATTAATATTAATAGCAAGTGAAAAGGTTTATAGATATAATAATTATAAAAATTTATTTATTTTTATAATTTTATTTTTATTAATAATATTAGTATTAACTTTTAGTTCAATAAGAGTATTTATATTTTATTTATTTTTTGAAGCTAGTTTAATTCCAACTTTATTTTTAATTTTAGGTTGAGGTTATCAACCTGAGCGTTTACAAGCAGGGGTATATTTATTATTTTATACTTTGTTAGCCTCCTTACCTTTATTAGTAGGTATTTTTTATATTTTAGATATTAATAATACTTTATCTTTTACTTTATTATTAAATTTTAGTTTTATAGATTTAAATTTATTATATTTATCGTTAATTTTCGCCTTTTTAGTAAAGATGCCAATGTTTTTAGTTCATTTATGATTACCAAAGGCTCATGTTGAAGCCCCTGTTTCAGGTTCTATAATTTTAGCGGGTATTTTATTAAAATTAGGAGGATATGGGTTATTACGAATGTTTTCTTTATTACAAATAAGTGGTGTAAAATATAATTATTGATGAATTAGAATTAGTTTAGTTGGAGGAGTATTAATTAGTTTAATTTGTTTACGTCAAACGGATTTAAAGGCTCTGATTGCTTATTCATCTGTTGCTCATATAGGAATTGTATTAAGTGGTTTATTAACTTTAACTTATTGAGGACTAACTGGTTCTTATGCTTTAATAATTGCTCATGGTCTTTGCTCTTCAGGACTTTTTTGTTTAGCTAATATTTCTTATGAACGAATAGGAAGACGAAGCTTATTAATTAATAAAGGTCTTTTAAATTTTATGCCAACTTTAAGATTATGATGATTTTTATTATGCTCTGGTAATATGGCGGCTCCTCCCACATTAAATTTATTAGGAGAAATTTCTTTATTAAATAGAATTGTTACTTGATCATGAGTAACTATAATTATATTAACTTTTTTATCTTTTTTTAGAGCTGCTTATTCTTTATATTTATTTGCTTATAGTCAACATGGAAAGGTTTATTCAGGGGTTCATTTTTTTTCAGTAGGAACTGTTCGAGAATTTTCTTTATTAATATTACATTGAGTTCCTTTAAATATTTTAATTTTAAAAAGAAGTTTTTGTATATTATGAATTTATTTAAATAGTTTAAAAAAAATATTGATTTGTGGTGTCAATGATATGATTATTTCATTTTAGATCGTGAATAGTTTAGTTAATTATTGTAAAACAAGTTTTTATTTTTTGATCTTTATTAGTATTAGTTTATTTTTAATAAGAATAAAGTTTATTCTAAGAGATTTAGTTTATTTTATTGAGTGAGAAGTATTATCTTTGCAATCTATATCAATTGTTATAACTTTTTTATTTGATTGAATAAGATTAATATTTATATCTTTTGTTTTGTTAATTTCTTCTTTAGTTATTTTTTATAGTAATCAATATATAGAAGAAGATTATAATATTAATCGATTTATTTTATTAGTTTTAATATTTGTTATATCTATAATATTGTTAATTATTAGCCCAAATCTAATTAGAATTTTATTAGGATGAGATGGATTAGGGTTGGTTTCTTATTGTTTAGTAATTTATTTTCAAAATGTTAAGTCTTATAATGCTGGAATATTAACTGCTTTATCTAATCGAGTTGGAGATGTGGCTTTATTGTTAGCAATTGCTTGAATATTAAATTATGGAAGTTGAAATTATATTTTTTATTTAGATAGATTGTCTACTAAATTTGAAATAATAATTATTGGAGCGTTAGTAATATTAGCTGCTATAACAAAAAGAGCACAAATCCCTTTTTCTTCTTGATTACCAGCAGCTATAGCAGCCCCTACTCCAGTTTCTGCATTAGTTCATTCTTCAACTTTAGTAACTGCAGGAGTTTATTTATTAATTCGATTTAATGTATTATTAACTGATTTATGAATAGGGCAATTTTTATTATTAGTATCTGGACTAACAATATTTATAGCGGGGTTAGGGGCAAACTTTGAGTTTGATTTAAAAAAAATTATTGCTTTATCAACTCTTAGTCAATTAGGTTTAATAATAAGAATTTTATCTATAGGATTTTATAAATTAGCATTTTTTCATTTATTAACTCATGCTTTATTTAAGGCTTTATTATTTATATGTGCAGGGTCTATTATTCATAATATAAAAAATTCTCAAGATATTCGAATAATAGGAAGATTAAATATAAGAATACCATTAACTTGTAGTTGTTTTAATATTGCTAATTTAGCTTTATGTGGTATGCCTTTTTTAGCTGGATTTTATTCTAAGGATTTAATTTTAGAAATAGTAATATTATCTTATGTGAATAGTTTTTCTTTTTTTCTTTTTTTTTTTAGTACAGGATTAACTGTATGTTATTCCTTTCGTTTAGTTTATTATTCTATAACTGGGGAATTTAATAGAAGTTCTTTACATCCTTTAAATGATAAAAGTATAACAATGTTATTTAGAATTTTTTTTTTAATAATTATAGCAATTATTGGAGGAAGTATGTTAAGATGATTAATGTTTTTGAATCCTTCAATAATTTGTTTACCTTTTAATATAAAAATTTTAACCTTAATTGTATGTTTATTAGGAGGTAGTATAGGTTATTTACTTACTAATGTTAAGTTATTTTTTATTAATAAGGGTTTATATTATTATAATTTAGTTTATTTTGCTGGATCAATATGATTTATACCTGTTCTTTCAACAGTTGGAATTATTAATTATCCATTAAAATTAGGATTATACTCATTTAAAAGTTTTGATCAGGGATGAAGTGAATTTTTTGGAGGACAAATATTATATAATCAATTAAAAAATTATTCTTTATATTTACAAGAATTTCAAAATAATAGTTTAAAAATTTATTTATTAAGATATATATTATGATTTATTATTTTATTAATAATAATTAGTTTTATTAATTATTTAAATAGCTTAAATTTAGAGCATGACACTGAAGATGTTAGGGTGATTATTATAATCTTTAGATATTTATAAAAAATAAATTTTTATTTTTACATTGAAAATGTAATGTTTTTTTTAAACTATATAAATGAAATATGTTGATCAAGTAAAAGCTGCTAACTTTTAACTTTAATGGTTTAATTCCATTTATATTTCTTTAATTGGAATTTTAAAAATTCAATTTTATCATTAACAGTGATATACCTCTTTTTGGTTTCAATTAATAAGGTAAATTGAATAATTCAATACTTTTTAAATGCAAATTAAATGTTATAGTTAACTATTACCCTAAAATATGGGTGAATTTCACCTAAGATTAGGCCGAAACTAATTGCAATAAATCGCTTCATATTTATTCATTTCATTCTAAAGCTCCTTGATTTCATTCATGATATAAACCTACGATTAAAATAAAAATAAAAAATAAACTAGTAATAGTTCAATTAATTAAGTTTGATGATTTAATAATTATAATTATTGGTAGTAATAATGCAATTTCTACATCAAAAATTAAGAAAATAATTGCAATTAAAAAAAATCGTAAAGAAAAAGGAAGTCGAGAAGAGTTTATTGGATCAAATCCACATTCAAATGGTGAACATTTTTCTCGGTCTGTAAGTGTTTTTTTTGATAAAAGGGTAGCAAGTATTATTACTACAATAGTAATAATTATAATAATTAAAGTTATTGTTGATAATATTAATATTATTTATACTAAAATTATTTAGTCCTTGTGATTGGAAGTCACATATACAAATATATACTTTATAAATATCTACCTCATCAGTAAATTGAAATATATAAAAATAATCATACTACATCTACAAAATGTCAGTATCATGCTGCTGCTTCAAATCCAAAATGGTGATTTTTTGAAAAATGAAAATTAATGTGACGTAAAAAACAAATTAATAAAAATGTTGTTCCAATTAATACATGTAATCCATGGAATCCTGTTGCTATATAAAAAGTTGATCCATATACTGCATCAGCAATTGTAAATGGAGCTTCAATATATTCATATGCTTGAAGAATTGAAAAATATACTCCTAAAACAATAGTGAAAAATAATCCTTGTGTAGTTTGAGAATGGTTTCTTTCTATTAATCTATGGTGAGCTCATGTTACTGTAACTCCTGAAGCTAATAAAATAGCAGTATTTAATAAAGGAATTTGAAATGGATTAAATGCTATAATTCCTACAGGAGGTCATGTTATTCCTAATTCAATAGTTGGAGATAGTCTACTGTGAAAGAAAGCTCAAAAAAATGAAA